CACTGGTGCTATTTAGCCCTTCGTTTCGACAACAAAGAAGTCATCTTTGACGATTTCCCATTCCTTCCCTGCCGAGCCGCCTCTCTTCGCCATTCGATGCCTCTGCCTTCCCTTTCTATAACATAGCCAAGCGCCCTCCTTTACAATCACTAAGAAAAAAAGAAATACCAATCAAAGCCCTATCGTATCAGTACGTCTCTGTGATTTTTCCGGCCCCAGGGGGCTTTACTCGACCCATTTCCCAGTCTCCCGCACTGCTCAAGTAAGTGTGCGACTCCGTATGAGGACCTCCTTCCCTTCTGCCCACTCTCCGTTCACACGGTTCTCAAAGCAGAGGAGGAAGGGTGGGCAGCAGGTACCACGAGCCCTCTGTCCCACACATCTATCCAGAAGCAAGTGTAGTTCACCGGTTCCACCGAATGCTCCTATCTGTCGGCAAAGATCGTGTGAGTGTGCAGTTATGCTTCGGATGCTTCGACATAGAATAGATCGACCCAGTTCCCGTTCTTTTCCGGTGCACTCGCTTTATATCTCCGACACACAAGGAAGGACGCGGTGGGAAGGAAGGAGCCCTAGCCTCTGTCCGGCCGATCATTCCGCTGGCATCTCGCATTCACGCCCCCGTTTGACTGCCGCTCGGGGATGTAGTTGTAGATACGTTAGTCTTAGTGGGTCGTTGGCTCCACTTGTTATCTCCTTCTACGACATGCTGTTGTCGTCGCCATATTCCATATGTCACTTAGTCATCTCTGCCTCGCTGCGGGTCAGCACCTCCGAAAGAAACGGAGGACTTCATTCAGTGACCCCGCGATCGCCCTCTGAACGATCAGAATAAGGTAAAGCTTGAAGATAAGTTTTGTACTCTATTAATTTCTCAGTCCCTCTAGTCGGGTGGGCGCCGGCCGGTCTTTCGACCAGATCCCCCTAAAAACCGTACGTGCGGGTCTCCCCGCATGCGGCTCACGCCATTCGAGGTGGCCCAGCCCAGCATTCATTCTAAAATCCTGTAGTGAAATGAAATTGAGACTGCTCGACTTCGGAAGCAAATTCGCGTGTAGGCAGCGCTGTCTGTCGTACCGTTGACTCTATCTATTCATTGAATTTGCTTGATTCCATTTTTTATATAGGCTCGCTCCCTCTTTTTCCAAGAATTCATGCACTTCCCTTTACTCCATAGGGCCTTCTTTAATAGGTTCATAGTCCAAAGCCTTCCATTTCCGTCAAATGACCCGGCCTCCCCTGGCTCTTCCACCGTCCGGGCTCCCTTTCCTCCCTATGCTCCCCCGGCGCAGGCCTACCACGCTTCGCGCCTGCGGCGTTTTCGCCAGACGGTCTTTGCCAGTAGTGCCATCCTCCCCGCTGGCTGTATGGGCGGGTTGTCCCTCGCTGCTGCGTTCTGTTAGGCTATGGATTACAGGAACAAATGTAGTTGAATGGAACAGCAGGCGGGTTACACGTTCCACTGTGCCGAGATTTGAGGTGCAGGTGGTGATGATCACCCCGGGGTATGCGCTAGCGCCCTTGACAGGCACTCCAGAACCCGCCAACGCTCGTGAAAACCCGGGTCGGTCGGTCCTCCATTCATCCGACCGGAGGTGTGGATAACGAGGCCACCTTCACAACCTTCTCCCTTCTGTCCTTATGTTGTAGTAAGGTAGGGCGGTTCGCTTGAGTTGCTCAACCGCCCCTTAGCCCGGTGCTCATGACGCGCTACGGAACCTCCACCGTGCCGGGGGACCAAGCAGGGCATAGCTAGCGGCATAGGAGCCGACTCGGCATCAGCGGCTTCGTGCCGCACTGGAGTGATCCAATATGTGGTTCCGCACGTTCCACCACTTCTCCGTTCATTTCCAATACTGATCGTGAAACACCATGAGCAGCAGGATGTTGAGGTCCGAAATTCGAAGTGAAATTTTTGATTTGCCCGTTCCTAGTCGTCATGGGAAAGAAAGGCAGAAAGAAGAAAGAAATTATTCCCTTTTTTCTTGTCCAATACCACCAGTACCTGAAATGCATCTCCTTCGCCCGCGCGAGAGACTTCTATGCCAGCCGGGAATAACGGCTCTGTTATGAAATCAAGCGGCAGACCGACTCATTTGGTCGGTATTCCCTAATGACTGGTTTTAGGAGATTAGGGTCCCCCTTATATTCTCTATCCATCTGCGGGGGGTTTCCGTATCCGTCTCCGCGGAGATCTCCAGATCGTAAGACATTATCGCCTTCGCGGCACTGGACTAGATTTCCGTCATTTCCGGAAAGTGCACGGACAGCCGCCCTTTCCCCTTTTCACAATGTTCGTGCAGTTGCTCACGAATTCAAGTTTGAATGGCCCTTCGAAGTCCCGCACGCTCTTTTTGATCGGGAGCGGGGTGGGCAACTTCCGTCGGTGCTGGCGCCTGCGGCAGCGCCTCTGGAGCCGCCCCCCGTTCTGGAGCCAGCGGGTTCTGAATGACCTCCCTCTCACGGTTAAAAAAGTGGTTAACCATCTCGAAGAAATCCATATCGTCCATCCGAATTGTCTCCATTACAGCCAACTCCCCTGTCTCTTTCCCTATCGAAAAACTAGCCTGACTCTCCGTCTCCATTTTTTCTAGAAATGCTAACCAAGTGACACACTGGGGCCATGGGTCATGAAAGAGGTTGGCCCCCATCCTCCTTAACTATGTATGGCCAATGAACTCCTCGCTTTAGTCCGTTCGTTTTTTTCCTTCTTTGGGCTCGGGTCGATAGTCGCCGTGGTAGTAATGTCCCGGAGCCCGGCTACCGACCCGAGGCGCCGATCGGGAAAGTCATAAAGGGACGTTGAACGCAATTCGTCAAGGGCGTTACCACAAGAGGCTTGGCAATTCAAGTGAAAGTTTCTTAGACTAGTCCCAGCGGGGAAACTTACTTCCGAGAGAGCTGCTTTCGCCTCGGTAATTCCCTAACGAGAACGAGAGAGAGCCGATGCAAAAGTAGCCCTTGACGCGAGGGAACGCCAGACAGACTGACCTCTGCTAACTATGTGTTATATAGACTGGAAGCTAGAGAGAGACTAAGGTATAGTGCCGCTACCAGAGAAGGCTCTTTCGTGCTAGGCGTCCAGACCCACTACGCCCGAGCCGCCTCCCCGTCACACTTGCTATATCCACTAAGGCTTCATCCCACTTCATCCTACCAACTATACCTAATATAAAGCCGCTCTATAACAATTCAAGACAACAAGAAAGCAAGAAAAGGATAGCGATCGATTTGGGAGCGTCACGGGGGAGGAAGATCGAAAGGTAACCTATGAGACCGGGGAGTTATGCTTTTTCTCCCGCCTCAGCTTCGCGGATGGGAGGAGTGCGAGAGCTGAGCCCGCACGCTCTATGCTTTTCCCCAGCCTTCCCTCCAGTAAAAAATGAGTTCGTACCCCCTGTGTCTAGGGATTCCTGGGGCATGAGTTAAGCATATAGTGGATTTCTCTTTCTTTCGATTGAGCGTCGGTACTTTTTGAGTCTCTCCCCGTAGGCGTGCAAAACAACAGAGCCACTGCTCTTCGGGGCGGTGAAGTGGACAATCCCTTATTCCAGCTTTAGAGGAGCATCTTTGCATGAATCAATACTAAGTCCTCAGCCCGTATGAAGTCCTTCGATTTCGGAGATTAGAGCAGAATAACCCCGTAACGGCGGGGAAGGCTTTCGCCTCGAATCCAAACGATTTCTCGTCTTTTCTTAAGAGATTTCTAGTTAGGACTTGATCGAGGGATCAATTTTATCCGGAACATAAAGTAACAAGACCAGAACCCCGTGTGGACTATGAACCAACAAAAAAAAGAGCGTCAGCTCCAAAAAAAGGATTGTTTGCATTACTAAAATGTACATATTTTTTACTCTGAGATCTATTCCAACATTTCCAGAAGAAACCATTAAGCTTTGGTTGAAAGATGCAACGTACATCAAAGATTATCTCTTCAGATTCGTTAATATGTGGATTCCGTTTCCGAATCTTCCGATCTGTTTTTTTCAAGACTACTACTATTGCTAACGTAGTAGGCAAAGTGCTATTAATCGGATGGTCCGACCCCCATCTCGACCCGGTGTCGCAAGGGTATGCGTTGAGGTGGATCTTCTCAAGAAAAAGCCTAACCTAATAGGGTCTGGTTAGGCATGGGAAAAACGAAGGAAGATGGCATAAAATCGTCTATGAGAAAGACCCCACGGAACGATATTGCACGTCTTGTTCCAAACAAGGTTATTCAAAGTCAAACTTCAAACTTCGTTCGAAAAAGTAAAGTACAACTGATGCAGCCAACAAAGAGAAGTCCAAGCAGCAGCCGTCAGCTCCTAACTCTAATGCCTATAGGAAAAAATCTTCACAAGGTCAACGAGGAAAAGCTCCCCCACGTCAAGTCTACAGGCCAACGGGCAAGACCGCCCAATCATCTTTCGAGAATACATATAATCTTCCAAAAAAGACTGCGGACAATCAGACGGAGCAGAATCTTTTTCTTTTAATAAATAATAAAAAGACTTCTCAGCACATACAGATTTCTGCCGATCCTTCAACCAGTACTGCTTCTCATGATTCTCAGTTGAGGGTGGATTCTTCTCATCAGGTAATAGTAGATGCCATTGACTCATCTTTGGCTGCTAACAATTCCAATGTTGATAATTCTAGTATTCAGGCTATGCTATTATGCCTATTTTCTCTCAGCCTGATCATGAACTCATAAACAAGATGGAGTCTAATATATCCCTTGTTTGACTTAAATCCAAAGATATGATGCTAACGTTCCAAAGGAACAAGCTGCTCAGACTAAGGGATACTTATAGGACTCTGAACCTATGAGAGAAGCAAACACTTCTTTGCTTTGCAGGAATTTTTTTTTTTCATTATTCTCTAAAGTCTTATGCTTCGATATTCAAGAACACTGACTGTGCCGGGCACTTGTTGTATGTCTGGAAGCTCGCGAGTGGAGCTAGTGGAGCGATGCGCATGGAGCGGGCAATCTTATTCTTGGAGGGACGAGGCGATCC